ACGGATTCGAAATTGTAACCAAGCATCGCCCATTGGTTCTATACCCGATTCATAACTAGAAAGTTTCTCCGGGCCTTTACTAGTCGTAGCTAAAACTCCGGAAATTAGAAATGCCATGATCGGAATAACGCTTGATATTATTAGAAATGCCCAGAAAATATCATATTCATAAAGCAGAAACATAGATGTACTCCTATGAATGTGGAAAATATAAAATATATAGGATTAGTTGATTCACATTGGAATTTTCAAGTCACCCCTCACTGTTTAGTCAAAACAACAATTCGGTTTAATCGAACTATCTAGTTTTCTTTGGTTGCTATCGTACATGTCTCATTTCAAGATTTATTGCCTGGAATCTTATTTCCGTTATACTTACTCTAAAAATTATACTTACTCTAAAAAATAGAAGAAAGTAATCATGTGTAGTAAAATTCCTAGGATTTTCTATCTAAGTGTTTATAATGTATTGGTGGTGGTATATCTATATAGAAATAAATAGAATAATAGAAATAAATAGAATAGTACACTTTTTTGATTGGATACAAAAAGAGAAACCTACTTGTTTTCTGTTTTACTAGGTACGGTATACCAATCAAAAAGCCTATTTGACAATGTTTATACGAAAAGTTATAATTTTTTTTTTTTAGCGGGCTCATATTAGGATTTTGACTCCCAAAACCCATCAGAATTGGGTAGATATACAAAAAAGTATCACCAATTCCGCGATTGTGCACAGGAAAATTCATAGGTAATTAATTTACCAATACAAAGATTAATGAAGAAAAATGGGTTTGTTTATCCGAAATTATAAGACTACTGCTTGGATCTATTGACATGCGTTTTTGTTTTCATTTGTATGCTCTGCTGTAAATAATCTCCGTGAGCGAACTTATGGAAATAGATTTTTTTTCCGATAAACCAAGTCACTCCACAATTCCAAACAAGAAAAGAATACGGAAATGACAACTATAAAATTTTTGTATCATTTTATTTCATTTAGGGCTATACGGACTCGAACCGTAGACCTTCTCGGTAAAACAGATCAAACTTTTTATTATCAAAATGAGTCGAACTGTTTCAAAAACCCAACATGCAGTTTTTTGCATTGGGCTCTTTCATTAACTAATAGAAATATCAGCTAGTCTGCCATATTTTTTTTGAAAGAAAGATTAAGGAGATGGCTCCATGCCCTTTGATTCATTACTGATCTAGGAGCACTGCCAAAGTGTTTCAAAGAAGGGTTATCTTGACGTAGGTCTGCTATGGCCTTGATCAACCTAAGTTAAATAGAGTCTCTATCGGCTCTGCTTAAAGCATAAAATATGCAACTTTATACACCTTAAAGCTCATAGGATGAAAAGAGATTATTTTGAAGTCCTTGTGCTCATTCTGCCTAGCATTGACTAAACTGAATATTCACCCTATCAATATCTCAAATCAAAGGCCCGGTTTCTTTGGCGCATAACTAAATAGGTACCGAACCCTTTGTCAGGCTATTGTTCCCTCAAAGTCATGGAGTAAGACATTGATTTCTCAAGAAGATCAAATCTTTTGATTACATGATGGACTTCTCTGAAAAACATTGGCGCACGTGTAAACGAGTTGCTCTACCAACTGAGCTATAGCCCTTGTGCTTGTAATACATATTTTATTATCTAGATAATTTCTTGTCAAGATGAATATTCTACGATCCAACATCATAGCTCTTTGATCTTTTTGATTGATATTGCTTATAAATAATATTCCATTTATAATCCATCGACGGGATGGGTCCCGTTTGTTTCTCTTTGTCATATGACCTACTTAACTCAGTGGTTAGAGTATTGCTTTCATACGGCAGGAGTCATTGGTTCAAATCCAATAGTAGGTAGAACTTATTAGATAGCAGAGTCAACGATATCTAATAAGTTTTTATATTCATCTCTTAAATTAATTGACATTTGCATCAGAATTTAATTTCACTGGATTCTATTTGATTGTATTCAATTGGCAGTTCAAAAGAACTTATAAACAAAATCTCTTTTGCTTAGTCGGGTACACAAACGAATTATGAAATTGTATTGATAGCCTCTACTCGTGTCCTAGCTCGTCTGAGAGCTAGATTTGCCTCAATTGTTTGTCTCTTACCTTCAGCTTTCTTCAAATTAGTTTCCGCGTTTTCAAGAGTTTGTTGAGCTTCTTGGGGATCAATGTCACTACCCTTCTCTGCATCATTTACTAAAATCGTGATCTCATTATTACCGATTCTAGCAAAACCACCCATCAGAGCCATCGTTAGCCATTGGTTGTTAAGGCGTATTCTTAAAATACCTATATCTACAGCTGTAGCAATAGGAGCGTGGTTTGGTAATACGCCAATTTGTCCACTATTAGTAGATAAAATGATTTCTTTCACTTCGGAATCCCAAACAATTCGATTAGGGGTCAGTACACAAAGATTTAAGGTCATTTATTCGATTTGCTCTCCATTTCTAAGTTCATAGCCTTCGCGGTAGCT